AGAACCTTCTTCAAAAAGGTCTAAAGGATAAGCTACATAAGCAATATATTGATTTTCCTCCCCGACAACGGGCTCGATGTGGTAGCATCTTCCTTTGTAACGATCAAGACTGGTAAGTCCATCAGTCCAAACAGTTGTCCATGTACCAGTAGAAGACTCGGCTGCTACCGCAGCCCCTGCTTCTTCAGGCGGAACTCCGGGTTGAGGAGTTACTCGGAATGCTGCCAAGATATCAGTATCTTTGGTTTCGTAGTCAGGAGTATAATAAGTCAATTTGTAATCTTTAACACCAGCTTTAAATCCAGCACTTGCTTTAGTCTCCGTTTGTGGTGACATAAGTCCCTCCCTACAACTCATGAATTAAGAATTCTCACAACAACAAGGTCTACTCGATATGAATTAGGCATGAATGAAACCTTTAACAAAAATCTTTCAAAAAATATTCAATATTCAATTAATATTATCAACTCATTAAAATGTTATGTTAAAATGGTTTGTTATTAGACCATGTATTTAATTCACCAAATACATCATTATTGTATACTCTTTGATATATATAGCGCAACCCAACCCAATCCTAATCTTTGTTTTGCAGGTTTATAATTGAATTGATCCCTTTCTTATTTTGAATCTAAATATCTAAATACTGAGAAAAATTCCCTCTTGACAGTAATATATGTTGTATATGTAAATCCTAGATGTGAAAATAGGCATCATTCATCCACGAAAGGGTATAATATAAAGAAAAGACGGAAATCCATATGAAAAATCAAAAATAAAGAACAAAGGCCAATAAGATCGAAATAATGAATCATAAATCGAGTTCGGGTTCGAATTCCATAAGTAATATAATATGGATCTTATTTTCTATAATGATAGAGAAATGAAACACATTTATTTACGATTTCATCTACTTGCAATTTTTTTTTTCAAAAAAAAAGATTGGCTGAACTTGAAAATTTACTCATTCAATGAGTAAACGATTGAATTGGATTCGGTTGGTTGGTACCAACTAAATCGAGTGCTATCTCCCATTTATCTCTTATTGAATTAACTGATCAACTTGCTATCGGACATTTATTTTCGATTCGATTTGGTATTATTCCAAAAAGGATTTCGACATATTTCACTTTATTATAATTATGAGAATCAATCCTACTACTTCTAACCCTGCGGTTTCCACACTTGAAGAAAAAAACCTAGGGCGTATCGCTCAAATTATTGGCCCAGTACTGGATGTCGTTTTTCCCCCGGGCAAAATGCCTAATATTTATAACGCTTTGGTAGTTAAGGGTCGAGATACTGTCGGTCAGCAAATTAATGTGACTTGCGAGGTACAACAATTATTAGGAAATAATCGAGTTAGAGCTGTAGCTATGAGTGCTACAGATGGGCTGATGAGAGGAATGGAAGTGATTGACGCAGGAGCTCCTCTAAGTGTTCCAGTCGGCGGAGCTACTCTCGGGCGAATCTTCAACGTTCTTGGGGAGCCTGTTGATAATTTAGGTCCTGTAGATACTCGCACAACATCTCCTATTCATAGATCTGCGCCTGCCTTTATACAGTTAGATACGAAATTATCAATCTTTGAAACAGGTATTAAAGTGGTAGATCTTTTAGCTCCTTATCGCCGTGGAGGAAAAATCGGACTATTTGGGGGAGCTGGAGTAGGTAAAACAGTACTCATCATGGAATTGATCAACAACATTGCCAAAGCTCATGGAGGCGTATCCGTATTTGGCGGAGTAGGAGAACGTACTCGTGAAGGAAATGATCTTTACATGGAAATGAAAGAATCCGGAGTAATTAATGAAAAAAATCTTGCAGAATCAAAAGTAGCTTTAGTCTATGGTCAAATGAATGAACCGCCGGGAGCTCGTATGAGAGTTGGTTTGACTGCCCTAACTATGGCAGAATATTTCCGGGATGTTAATGAACAAGATGTGCTTCTATTCATCGACAATATCTTTCGTTTTGTCCAAGCAGGATCAGAAGTATCCGCATTATTAGGTAGAATGCCTTCTGCAGTGGGTTATCAACCTACCCTTAGTACAGAAATGGGTTCTTTGCAAGAAAGAATTACTTCTACCAAAGAGGGATCTATAACTTCGATCCAAGCAGTTTATGTACCTGCGGACGATTTGACCGACCCTGCTCCTGCCACTACATTTGCACATTTAGATGCTACTACCGTACTATCAAGAGGATTAGCTGCCAAAGGTATTTATCCAGCAGTAGATCCTTTAGATTCAACGTCAACTATGTTACAACCTCGGATCGTTGGCGAGGAACATTATGAAACTGCGCAAAAAGTAAAACAAACTTCACAACGTTACAAAGAACTTCAGGACATTATAGCTATTCTTGGGTTGGATGAATTATCCGAGGAGGATCGTTTAACTGTAGCAAGAGCACGAAAAATTGAGCGTTTCTTATCACAACCCTTCTTCGTGGCAGAAGTATTTACTGGTTCTCCAGGAAAATATGTTGGTCTTGCAGAAACAATTAGGGGGTTTCAACTGATCCTTTCCGGAGAATTAGATGGTCTGCCCGAGCAGGCCTTTTATTTGGTGGGTAACATCGATGAAGCTACCGCGAAAGCTATGAACTTAGAAGTGGAGAGCAATTTGAAGAAATGACCTTAAATCTTTGTGTACTGACTCCTAATCGAATTATTTGGGATTCAGAAGTGAAAGAAATCATTTTATCTACAAATAGTGGCCAAATTGGTGTATTACCAAACCACGCCCCTATTGCCACGGCTGTAGATATAGGTCTTTTGAGAATACGCCTCAACGACCAATGGTTAACGGTGGCTCTGATGGGTGGTTTTGCTAGAATAGGGAATAATGAGATCACCATTTTAGGAAATGATGCGGAGATGAGTACTGACATTGATCCGCAAGAAGCTCAACAAGCTCTTGAAATAGCTGAAGCTAACTTGAGTAGAGCTGAGGGTAAGAGACAAGTGATTGAAGCGAATCTAGCTCTCAGACGAGCTAGGACACGAGTAGAGGCTGTCAATGTTATTTTCTACTAGTCAATACATCAAAATAATCAAAAGAAGTTTTTTAGAAGTTCTTTATTATACACCACATTTAGATTCTGCCAATTGAAGACAATCAAGTCTAATCTGATACAACGAAAAAAAGAAGATGGGTAGAAAAACTTATTAGATACCATTGCATTGACTCCGGTATCTAATAAGTTCTACCTACTATTGGATTTGAACCAATGACTCCTGCCGTATGAAAGCAATACTCTAACCACTGAGTTAAGTAGGTAATTTATCACCGCAAAAGAAGACCCATCACCCCGGGGATTATAGATAGAATATAATTTCTAAGCAATACCAATCTGTTAACAGTAAACGTATCAGAGAGTTATCATGTGGGATTAGGGAATATCCATCTTGACAAGAAATTATCTATATGTTAAGATGTCTATGACAAGGGCTATAGCTCAGTTAGGTAGAGCACCTCGTTTACACGTGCGCCAATGCTTTTCAAGGGAGCTTATTATGCAGTGAACATAATTCATCTTATTGAAAAATCAATGTCTTACTCCATAGATTCGAGAGAACAATAGCCTGACAAATATTTGGTTCGGTCCGATTTTGGTGCGAATTTTGGTGCCAAATCAAATAGAACCCGTCATTGATTTGATAGTTGATAAGGGAAATACCCAGCCCATTCAATGCTAGGCATAATGAGTATAAGGGCTTCAAAAAAAAAAACCTCTTTTCGTCCTATGAACTTTAAGGTGTATGAAGTCTCATATTCGACTCTTGCAGCGGAACGATAGAGACTCCATTTAACTTAGGTTGATCTAAGCCGAAAGCAGACCTAAGTCAAGGTAACCCTTCTTTGAAACACTTTGGTATTGCTACTAGATCTGAATACAAATAATGAATCAGAGCACATGGAGCCAGCTCATTATCTTCCTGTAAAGAAAAGATATGGTGGACTAACTGATCTTTACATCAGTTGATGAAAGAGCCCAATGCAACAAAAAAAATGCATGTTGGGTCTTTGAAACAGTTCGAATCATTTCGATAATAATCAGTTTGATCTGTTTTACCGAGAAGGTCTACGGTTCGAGTCCGTATAGCCCTAATACATTCTATTTGTCTATTTTTGTATAGACATTCTATTTTTGTTTAGTATAGTTTTCATTTCCTCATTAGTACTTGTTTATAGACTGAACAGACCAGACCGTTGGTTGTTTCATAGAAATGAAATGAAAGCATTACCACATATTCATGTAAATACATAGGGACCAGAAAATAAAAACAATAATTCATTCCAATGGATCTAATCAGATCAGTATCTGTCAAATCTAGGACAAGAAAAAGAAAGAAAATATAATCGTTGGATGCATTAGATTGTGTTTACGTATTCGTATTTGTATAAAATCAATAGAAGCAACGACGATCCTTTACCTGTATTTTAATGAAAAGAATACTTCGAATATGTTAGGAATCCCTAGACATTTTTGACCCCAAAAAATTTTTCGGTTTTGTTCGGTTTTGATAATAACTATATCTTATTTCATTTTATTATTTATACATTAAATAACATTATATATTTACATATAATATATATAAGATTACATATTTTCTATATAAGAAATATATATTTCTTATATAGAAAATACACTAAAATAGAAAATACAAAGAAATAAATATAAGGAAATATCAAGAAAAAACCATAGTATTACGTTTCAAAATTATGAAACATAGTTATAGTATTACTATTCATTAGAATACATTAGTAATAGAATATTCTATTAGGTTATATTAGTATATTTTACTATTTAATTAAATTTCTTTTATTATTTAGAATTTTATTATTTAATATTTTTTATATCTTATATCTATTTTTTTTCTAGAGAATAGAGAAAGCGAGACAAAGTGAGAGAGTTTTGTTTGTGTACGAATGCCTTATGTCTACACCATATCTAAATATAATCGAAATCAAAAACGAAATCGGGATTCCGTT